TATCTGTAATTTATGTTCTGGGGTTTACATAGACTCATATATTTTGTTATAATTGAAATTGAAAAGGATTCTTTGATTAAAAAAAATAAATACTGATTAGTTTTATCTCAATTTGTATTTTCTTATGTATGTCATTAGGAAAACACAATTTGGAGATTAAAATCTCCAGAAGCGTTCATAAATTCGAAGTAAGCATAAGCAGTCAATAGTTAATGGTTCCAATTTGTCGGCTGAAAATCCACATGTGATTTCTCAATAGAAAACCGAGGGCATTTTTTTAGCATTGTGGATTTTGAGATACTCTAGAATGAATCGAAGGAATGGATCAAATCCAAAACAAAAAAATGAAAAATGTCAAGTACAATAAAAATTTACTAATCCGAGAATATTTTTGTATCATTTTGGCGGCATGGCCGAGTGGTAAGGCGAGGGACTGCAAATCCTTTTTCCCCAGTTCAAATCCGGGTGTCGCCTGATCAAACAAAAAACCCGAAATCTCTTCTTTTCTTCTGTTCTGCTGATATAACTCGGAGAATAATTCTCCGGTAGAAACAGAGGAAAGACTGTTTGTTTGATTCTAAACATTTGGTCTGAGGTTTTTCGAAAATCAAAGATTGTGAATCCCCGTTCGCATCTAGGATTCAAGGAAATATTAGAATCTATTCTATAGTAGGGAGCTTTTAAGACTTTACGATTCCCTTCTATTACTATACTAAGGGACTGTCTAATGACTGGATCTTGGATTAGATTGTAGAGCCTGCTAAGAAATATGATTCTATTTAGAATTTTGTAAAGGGTTGGAAGTTGCGTTATATATGGCGGACTTGCGAGATGAACGCTGGGGTATCCAATCAATATTAGATTCGATGGATAATCTTTTTTTTCTATAAAAAAAAGAAAGAATTTTTTTTCGATAACCCCTAGCCAAGCACCCTACCCCTCAGAGATAATCGGGAAAGGGGGTATGGATTAGGGGAAATAGAGGTCTGTACTAGATAGTGATTTATCTTTTTTAGTGATTTCTCCCTTTCCGTTTTTACTTATGAGGGTCAACAAAAAAATAGGCCTTATTATTCACATGTTCCTATTCCCTTTGGATATTTTGCTTGTGTTTAATCTTTCCCGATTCGAAATCAGAATCAGATTGGTTTATCAATAGTGTTCGGACAAAATCCCCTTTTTTGACTCTGCACCATTGATTCCACTATTATTAGTGAGGAATAATTACTTTGTATTTATAGAGATAGGAGACATAATTCACATGGATATAGTAAGTCTCGCTTGGGCTGCTTTAATGGTAATCTTTACATTTTCCCTTTCACTCGTAGTGTGGGGAAGAAGTGGGCTCTAGAAGTACTACTAAATTGAGTTGAGGAATCAAACCGTATCACTTGTTTTATAGATCGTTCTGCAACGCGTTTTGAACTATTTAAAATCAAAATATCTTAATTTCGAATTTCATTGGAGTCAAATGGAGTAATCTATGATATGAATCATACTCTTTCAATCAAAGAGATATTTGAGCGATTCCCCTGTTTGTATTTCGAAAAGAAGGGGATTCAAATGATTAGAAATTTATTCCAACCTAAGATTCTTCCAAAATTTTCTATTTCAATCAATGGAATGGGCTCTTACCATCTTTATAGATAGATAGATACTGAGGAAGACCGGACCCCTTTTTGATTGTTTTTCCTTTTTACTGTTTAAAGAACAAGTGGTTTTGTTAAGTGTATACGAACTTTATATGAGAAATGATATATAGTAGTTATCTAACGAGAGACTATGCAATAATAAGATATTGCTTCGGACGAATCACATATTGGGCATTTATCGCTTGGTTTCTAATCTTATAAAGGCGATTTATGCTTTATCGACTTTTTTCATATCAAGGTTTGGGCGTTAAAAATAAGTGAGGTTTCCTCTTCTTTATTAGGAAAAGGAATTAGAATCCTAAGATAATCCTTATCTTAGATTGATCGGAACAAATAGATGTAGCAAATAAATAGAATTGGGTGTTATGTCAATTCCATACAATATATGGAATTAATAGAATATATTACAGGATCAGAATTTGTAGATTGATCTATAGAATCTATCTTTATTCTAGATTAAAACTTTATAGAATAAGAGATCGATAGTATGGTAGAAAGAAGGATTCATCTATTTCTTTCTTACCATACTATCAAATTAATAGAATACTGCCGATTAAAGTCCGCTCATTTCATTTAAGTTAAGACGCGAAATTGGAATCCTTTTCATTTGACTTCGTCAATTTTTGATAAGAACTCAGAAGGAAAGTTTTATTCAAATTCATTTGAAAATTCAAATGAATTAATCATTTTGACTAACTGTTTTTACATAAATGATAAGTAGAAAGGCGGTAGGAACTAGAATAAATAGTGCAGTAGCAATAAATGCAAGAATATTTACTTCCATAATCTCATCGGTTTTTTTACTTCACAATAACTCGGGATTTAATCCCATAGAGATGATAAATCTT